CTTACTCCCTATTCTCTCTTAAAGCTTTATAAAGCTCCGCGAGAAAGGGTTGGTTAAGAACTATTGACTGTAAACCATAGCAGTTACACTCACTCAATGGAAATGTTCGCCTTTGGAATGAAGATGGATGAGCAGGCACTTGAGCCTGGAACTGATGAAATTCGGGGGAAACATGGAACCGGTCAGTATACTGGGGGGGCGAGACATGACCGCGACTTAATTAAGATTCAAGTACCGTTGAAAAGACTAAAGGAACGGGGGGAATGACTACCTCTGTAATAAAGCACAGGCTAATGAGCCGACCAGAAGAAGCAAGGCTTAGATTACCAGATCCTGGACACAATCTTCCTAGAGATGGAGAGCCCCTTGCCTCGCCTTTTCTAGGTTTTTTTCTGAGTGTTAAAACGGGTAGATTTTTCATTTACCAATGAATTCCCCGATTCGATCAATAATGGGATTCTATTCTTGGCTAGAAGAAAGGTTCTGTGACATGGACGCCCAGCCCAACTCGATCGGTCGGTTGGCTCACCTAACAGATGATGAGATTCTCGATCGATTTGATCGAATTTTGAAAACTCTTTCTCACTATTCAGAACAGTAGAGCTTTCGATCAAGATGTTCTCGCCTCCCCCGTTTGGTTTGGGCTCTCGCTCGAATCGGAACTTTTATGCGTTGGTAGGCTTTCGACTCAATCTAATAGCCGGGCGCCAATAAAAGATAAAGTTTTCGCATGGGCTCATCATCTGATGCAGAACTTATTTCATAACCACCATCCATCACCAATCACATTCCATATCCCACTTCAAACTTTTCGATTCCTCGGGTAGTCTCCTCTAGAAAGGCATTCTTCCAGCTTCAGAGGCAGGTGAGCCGGGTCAGGAAGGAGTTTGACTGCTGGGATGGGATCGGATCCTATTCGAAGCACTCCACCACGAAAAAGAAGATTCGGGTTGGATAGGCAGTAGAGATAGGAGTTCCTATCTATAGGGCGGGCTAGAGGAGATGCACTACTCCATCTGGAAAGGGCTTTCCCTCGAAGGCCAGAAGGGAGTAAATAAATCAATAGAAAAAATCCCTTTCCGGCCGACGGGACTCTACGTCTGGGTCTTATTCCATCTCAAACTCGGATTAGGAAGAGTGCCCTTTTTCTACAGATCAATCATAATAGACAATACAATACAAGAAATTCTCCTGCCGGCGAGAAAGGGGAGATAGGGAAGAGGATATTAAGGATAGATAGTCACTCCACTCCATAGATAGTGAACACAGATTTTTGTTTCATTTTCAATTCCTTTCAGGTCAAAAACGCGGACTGCTGGTGGGGCTGTGCCCATTCTCCCTCTTCTTCCGCTTTACAACCGGAATAAGGAACCTTAGAATTCACCCTACCTGTCGATGATAAAATGGGATTTTAGAGGACCACCAGCTAGCGGATCAGAAAGATTTTTATGGAATGTCCTACTCCTGCCTGAGCTTTCCGATCAACCAATCCCCTATTTCAGGGACATCTCTGTGTTAGGTAGGGCCAGGGATCTCTGATTAGTCGAATGAGCCCATCCCTCTGGCCTATCATTTATTGGTCGATCCGGCTGGCGGCTCCTGCATCTCCCGCGTCTCCACGGGGGCCCTTCATACAAGTTTGCTGCTAGGAGCCCCTCTAGTCGAATCAATAGAAGTCCCAATAGAAGTTTACTGACCCGGCTCGTCAATCGACGATCTACTGCTCCCTCTTAGTTGCAGATGCCCATGCTTTGATTCGAAAGCCCTAGCCAGTGATGAATCCCCAATCGGAGTATTGAATTCCTCCTCCCTTCGCCAGTTTGAACCCGTCCCAGAAACGAACACCTTCCTACTGCAAGGTGAGGCTCTGCCCTTCCCCTAGAATCCACTCCGGGTCGGAGGAGCAGCTAGTCCAACTTCTTGAGCAGCCGAGATATTGAACAACGAACATTTGATTGAATTCCTTGCGAGATGAGAGGAAGGTCGATTTGACTCGAATCCTGGACCTGATCTTTAATCCTACACCGGACGCGATGGGAGAAGTTTTTTTTATTTAATTATTTTCATATTTCATTTTTTCATCAATGCTGGCTCAATCGAGGCTCGTCCATGCCCAATCCCAATGGACAAACCTTCGATCCGCCCCTAGCTCTATAATCCACCCGTCTTCCCCAGTCCCTGAAAGCCCTCCTCTCCTGGGCCTAGCCCTCTTTCTCAACTCGAGTCTTAAGTTCAGCGGCTTTCATCATTGACGAACACCTGCGCTAATAAGACAAAGAAGTGGGGAGTCTATGCCTTGAATGAATCAGTAACAACGGATTAGTGGAATGAGGGATCAAGAGACGGATAGGGGGGGAATGGCCTATCAATCATTGGTGGACCTTCCCTTGAACGGTCACGAAGCTCTCAACTGAGTTGTTTAGGTTCTGGAATTCCATCTCTAGTTGGGGGTTTCGGTTCGAAGGTTAAAAAATGTGGTGCGGGTTCATCTCTCTCGACCAGTTCAGGTTCAAAGGAAAGGGTGATCGAGGGGACCCAGACTTTAGATCTCTTCTCTATGGTGGGAGGTTTTTTTCGTATCAAGAGTGTGTTGGGGAGGCCAGGGCCAGGGAAGGCGGATTGGATCGAGAGGCGATGCCTATGCCTCTTCTTTATCGATAGAATTCCCATCATTTGCAGTCTACGGCGAAGCGAAGGAGACAAGGGCGAGGCACCGAACATAACATGTTCTATCCTCAACCTCCATCTGTCATTAGTAATCTCAATCCGCTTTTCCTATTCACTAGTACACTGCGCGCTACAACTAGCAGCCCCTTGTATAGTAAGGGAAAACGCTAGCGCGCAACGGCTGAAAAGCCAGCAACCTGTTAGGAGTAGGTTTTGGCTTTCCCCTTTTTTATGATTGATTAGTAAGAAAGGTTTGGAACCCTAGACAAGGGGCTGCTTGCTGCTCGCCTCTATCTCTAAAGGGGCTTATGCACTCTACTCGCTGCCTACTCCACTCGTTATCACTAAACGACGAAGCCAAGAGCGGAAGGAGGGACTTGAACCCTCAACCTCAGCCTTGGCAAGGCTATGCTCTACCATTAAGCTATTTCCGCCAGCTACGGTAGTGGCGAAGCACTACTGAGCAATTCACGTATCACTTGATACGGACGACTTATATTTTTCCGCCGGACCACACTCTTGGCCCCCGATCGAGCTACGAGCACGAGTAGGTAGGCGGCTAGGGGGGGAGGGGCGGCTGGGCTGCCTTTTCAATCAATCTCCGGCCGTTCAGTGCCGCTATTGGTGCGAGTTGTAAGGAATCTTGGTCTCGAGTCGAGCTGGGGCTTTTTTCATTCTCGTAACGGGAGTGAGTGCACCGCAAGACCAGACAAGTGACTCCTTCCCCTCGCAGCGGCGGCATCTGTCTTTCTTTTAAGTGAAGTAATTACCTAAGTTCTCTTATTCTACGATAATCCAAGCAGCAGCTCCACAAGTCCGCTCGGAACCAGTCGATTCCTGAGCCATTCGTTCTCCCCTCTCGGTTGGCCTTTGCCAGCCACTAGAGCAAGTAAGAGAACAAGAGACTCTTCATGAACTTCAAGAACCGCAGATTTTTACCGGATTGTACACCTTTGTGTCTGGCTATGTATATGGATGTGCATAAAGAAGGGACGGGACATCTCCCTCCGGGGGGAAGAGAGAGGGAATAAGCTGCACCTCACGAACTTCTTACTGGGGCAGCACCATCCTATAGTGCGAGTGTTTGAATGCACGTGTTTTGTTTTCATATTCCTGCGCAGTTAAGAGATAAATTGTCCCCAAGGAAACCATTTGTGTCTTTCTTGGATATGCTCAGTCCGGGTATAGATGCTATGACGTGAAATCCAAGAGACTCGATGTATCCTTGAATGTTCTCTTTAATGGGGTCGCCTCATATTTTCCTTAACCTTTTTAATCAGCCCCGGGGGAGAATGATGATGGAGATGTATTGCGGCCTTCTCCTGTTCATCAACTCGAACCTCATTCTTCTGCAGTTGATGTTACGGATCAGCCTCACTCTTCAGGCCAGCATCTTCTGCCGATTGTCAGCCTGTTCAGCTGACCTCAGAGGATTCCAATCACCCGGCACAGCATGTTTATTCTCGGCGGCGATTACAGTCTGTTTCCCAGGACTACTCCAGAAGATCAAAAGTCTAACCCAGTTGCTTCCCTGCCAGTCGCTTTCTCAGATTTTGGATCCCTCTCTCAGGTTCGTCGATCCTCTCAAGTTTCTTATCTTGTTGAAGTATTTTTGTCTTATCTTATGTCCCCAAAACATCGAGCTTACCTCATGTCAGTTCAATCTTCTCATGAACCTGAATTATTTGCTGAAGCCTTCAATCATTCTTGCTGGAGAAAGAAGAAATCAATGCCCAGGAAAAAAAAGAATAAGACTTAGTCTCATTGCCTGCAGGGAAACATTGGCTGCAAGTGGATTTACCAAGATCAAGCATAAAGCAGATGGCTCGATAGAGAGATACAAAGCTAGATTAGTAGCTAAAGGCTTCCGTTAGGAAGTTGAGTCGAACCCCTATAGGGAAAACATTTATTTGCCCCAGGTTGCTCCATTCATGGCATTCTTGCTTTGGCTGCAATCAAGAAGTGGCCCTTATTTCAACTTAACGTGAAGAATGCCTTTCAACAACATAAGGGAAGGGGGGATTCGCAAGAATAAGTTTCTATTCAGCCTCCTCCAACTCCAGGCTTCTCTTCTCCTAGGAATCCTAACTTGGTATGCAAGCTCAAGAAAGCGATTTACGTTACGGCCTCCGACAACTAAAGAAGGCACCAAGAGCTAAGAAGGGGGCCTGCTTTCAGAAATTTAGCTCGTTTCTCACTGCTTGATTTTTGAAAAAGGGTTCCACTGTAGCCGTGCGGATTCTTCCATGTTTGTTTGTCGACGTCATGGTCGTTGCCTCATTCTTCTTTTATATGTTGACGACAACATTCTCACCGGGAATGATTCTTCTCTTTTATTCTCTTTCATCAAGGAGCTTGGCAACCGTCTCTTTCATCCGCTGCATTACTTTCTCGGCATGGAGGTATCTCGCTCCACCTCTGGACTTCTTCTTCCTGACTCGATGATCAGTTTAATCACACTCGCATTAAGGGCTGCTTTTGCTAGGCAATCATCTTCCATTGGACTATTCTTGCAATCTTACTTGGGACTCTTATTCCACTACCAGAACCACTACTGATGACTGACTGATCCAGAGAGCTCAGACTGAGGGTTAGGTGCTTCGGTTCGGTTGCTTCAAAGGAAGGGGTTCTTCGAGGAAAGGTTCGGGTGGGGAAAGAGGTTGTGATAGGAAGCTTTTTCTTCTAGGAGGGGAGTAGAAAGCCTCTGAACTCGAGTCAAGAAATTCTTGAAGAAATAGTTACGGACCAGGGGCGTAGCGTGTGTACCTGAAGTGAAAAAATTACACATGAATGCCGTACGTAAGATAGATCACTACAAGGAGCTCATTAGTAACGTCAGGGTTGCGCTTTCCCTGGCTCCCCTTTTTCGTATCCCGAGTCGCGAGGTTTCAGTTTAGAATTCCATATCAGCTGTGGTGGTTTGCTCCCTCCGGTTCGTTGATCTGTGGGCATACGGGTCTTTTCCAGAAATTGCATCGAAACCGGCACCTGCCACTGACCGGAGAGCCGTGTGCTTGAAGTAGTTAAAGAAGAAAATGAAGAGTCGATTTCGTCTTGACTTTGATGTGACAGGTCTTGCATCGTATTTGCCTAACGAGGCATTCCACATAACATAGGTCGCCATGTTAAATTACATTCGTTCGGATGGTTCCAAAACATTGATCGAAGTATGCCCCGAACCACCCATCTCCCTTCCTACATGCAATATAGGACTAGGACTGCTTGTTTAAGCCTTCTCTTCCTTCGGTCTAATCCCCCGATCCCGTGACTTGCCTTTCATTTACTTGACAGGGAATGCCAACGAGGTCTCGTGAGAGCTTTGACTCAGTAAGCTCATCAGCTACGGCTCAGTTAGCGCCAAATTTAGGGTTAGAGGTGGAAGTTCGCTTCAAGGCGGTTTTTGTTTGCTCTGCCCCTTTTGACCTTCTCTAGACCTCTACCCCTGCGCGCTTGGGAACGCACTATAGCCTTGCTTGAAGCCGGCTCTCCTTATATTTATTAAACATTTTCTTTTTTCCACAAAGGACTCGGAGATGAGGATCTTGGGGCATGAAAGGGGGTACCTGGGGGTGAGATTTGCATGTGATACACTATTTTGGGCAGTTTCACAGGCCTTGGGGAATAGATACTTAATCCCATTAGTTCCATGTGTCAGTCAAGCGAGAGGGCTAGATCGAAGATAAGATGCAGCAGACTTCTATGAATTCCTTTCTGTAACATAAGAGATATCCTTCCTCAGAGAAGTAGGGCTGTGAACCATTCTCAGTCTGGCGGCATAGTTCAGTATCCGTGATTTCCTTATTCATACATTGATTTCGAGATGCGAATTGAATACGAAACGAAAACAAGTCGATAGGCAAGAGCTCGCCTTATCCAATTCTTATGCCAAACCTACTTTACTAAATTGATCGAAAACATAGTAAGAACAAGTACCAGGAAAGAGAAGATGCGGAGAAGATATAAATTCCCATTATTCCTAACAGAGGGGCGTACATTTATTTGTTGGTCAACAACCAACTAACAGCATGGGAAAAAGATGCATTGCATAAAGAAAGAAGTCAAGCTCGACAACAACAAGATAAGAGAAAGGCCATTAACGAAACACTCACCCAATAAAAAAAAAAGGAGATAAACAACGACACCTGTGAACTCAGATAGCCTTGCCTTGTGGCATACCTTTCATCCGCTACTTTCTTCTCTTATGATATTTTATTTATAGTTAGATAGAGAGATCCTTCTTATAGTTAGATAGAGAGATCCTTCCTCAAAGCGGCCCTTTTCTTATATACGATACCATTCGCCATGGATGATACTCTTCAAAGAGACAATATTTTCTTGCAGCCTATTCTCCATTTAGTGTTCTGGCTCTAAACAGTTAGATCCTCTTTGCAGTCCTTTCAGTAAGTTCCGATTCGGTTAGCTACTTAGGGTGAACCACACAGAGGCGATCTCGAACATCACTCTAAGAAACTCCAAAACGGGAGAAAAAGTTCACTTTACAATTTTGTAAAAGCCAGATAGAGGAAAGTAGCTGTGATAGAAGAATGGATTTAATTCGATTGAGGAAGGTTAGTATTATAAGCTAAGATATTGTTTGTACGAGCATCGTGATAATTGACTCTTAGTCTTATATTGAATATCAACCCGGCCCTTCTTTGACTAATCATGAAAGCCAGATCGGAATGAGAACTCACTCCTGGATACCAGAGATGGAATTACCGACGTTAGTAAAGTAAGTACGGGTAGTTCGACCTGGAAGAATCTCTTTTATTGGAAATAGGGTTTACCACTCGACTACTCAGTTGAGGAGAAAGCGACATGGATACCTAATCGGCGGATGATCCATCAATCGTCTTCTTTCTTCGGCATCAACCTGTTCGCTTTCAATGGCTGGCAACAGCTAATTGACATCTACTCCAAAGGCTGGGCAAGGATGCTTTGGTGTGTGATATCATTGTTCAGGGTTCTTGGCAATGGCCAGAAGCTAATTCCCCTGAACTTCTCACCTTGAAAAAGAGCATGTATCTCCTTCCTCCCCCACATGAGGAGAGGATAGGGGAGACTCTGTTAAATGGTTAAGCAGGTGCAGCTTTTCCATTGCTGCAACTTGGGAGTTGGGAGGATTTGAGACCCCCTAAACCTAAACCTAGAGTTGACTGGTGTAACTTAGTATGATTCGTTCTCTAAGGCTATTCCAAGGCATGCTTTGGTTGGCCAGATTAAGTACAAAGGACAAACTCATTCTTTATGGATCTATCCCCTCAATGAGTTGTTTACTATGCAGCCTTTCCCTTGAATCACATGATCACCTCTTCTTTCAATGCTCTTATTCTTCTAGAGTGTGGACTAGGTTGCAGTCTCTTTTAGGCATAAACAAACTGGCCTAACTCAGATTGGAACACTCTAGTAGCAAGAGCATCTAGGGAATGGAGAGGAGGCAAATCTTTGCATAGCTTAACTGGCAGGCTAGCCTCTGCTGTGTATGCTCTATGAATTGAAAGAAATAATAGGACCATCACGAATGAGTACAAAGATGCGATCTCTTCTTTTCTTTGCTAAGGGCTTTCTAAGCTCATCCAATCAAACTTCAAGGTCCTAGATAATAGAGTAGAGGTCTACCAGTTAAGGGTTCTAAGTAGTGTAAAGTTATCCCAATAATACGCCCCTCTAGGCAGTTACATTTTTTTTTAGTACTTTCTTTCTAGCCCTTACTCTAGGAAAGAAACCAGGTTAAGAAAAGAATCATACGCCCCTAACTGCTAATCGCTAAACGCGACTAGCGATAGAGTGGGTCTTCAATACGAGCGAGAAAGGCTTTCCGTGTCTCATGCATTCAAGTCTATGTGTGTCACATAAACCTTCATAGCAAGCACAGAAAGAGAAAGCACAGGACTTTGCCAGCCTAGTCCGATCAGTACAGCGTATGAAAGCTGTCAGGAATGATATCCACCACTTCACTTGAATTCTTTATGAGATTCCCCATAGGCACACAAAGAAAGGGGATTCCAAGGAGCCAATATCAAAAGACTAGTTCGAGCAACGGGTACTTCTTTCGATACTGGATTTCTTTCTTAGCCAGGCTCGCATTCTGCTTTCGACCATCCTTTCCTACTTAGACTTTAACCTAGTCCCAGTCCCACTTTTATCCCCTGTGATCAATCCTGGTACAGATCACAGTGAGAAATTTAGCTTTTAGTTAGGGAAAGCTTTTTCACCGTCTATTGGGTATTTGTCTTTATCTCGCTCTCCCAACTAACTCAGACTTATGATAGGCGGGCTCTTGATTTTTCGGTTAGAGGATGGATAAGCGCGGGGGAGAGGGCGGCGACTCCCGCTGGTAAGAATCTAGGTAAAAGAATATAGGAAAGCACAGTTAGGTTAGGGAAGAAATTGCAGAAAGATGCCGCTGCAGTTAGCTTCCCAGGTAGGTCACCGAGGATGATAATAAGCTCTTCATCTGAGGCAAGAAATTGAATAATCGATTAAAGAAAGTAGCTCGGATGAAAGCTCTCCCACCTTCGTAATGTAGTAGCTATCCCTCCTATTCTTTTCCTTGTCGAGCGGAGGAAGTGACAAGTGGGAGAGTTCCGAATGTTTTGGCTTTGGAAGAGGATCTGCCGTTTAAAAATGCAGCTTGGAGGAGCAATAGTATGTATTGTATTCGAGTCTATGACCTATTGATTCCTCGGAGGAGAGAATTGAGTTGGTCATTGCTTCGGGTCATCTAAGCTCACCCAGAGAAACTTCGTTAGAGTGGAATAGAAAGACTGCTGCCTCGCTTCCAACCGCATCTCATGTAATGTTAGCTACCATTGTCACTGAACACTAACCAAAAGTCACCTGCCTTTACTTCAGCCCAATAGAATTCCCCTCAATTTTCACACCTACTGTAAAGCTGCCTTAGTCACATCAAGGGTCACCGTCACCATACCAACTCCTTCTGCCAGACCTAAACGAAGCAGCCAGTTCCCCTTCTTCGGATTCGAACCGATGACTTAAGCCTCTTTCTAAACTAAAGGGCGGTTCACTTGACACTTTCTATATCTCTTTCTTCATTATCGGCTTCATGCTATCGGAGATAGAGCAATGAGAAGAAAAGTAAAAATAAATAATATTTAGCGCGCCAATGATCAAGCAAATAAGCGCAAGACGAATCTCTTTCACTCATGGAACATACTAACGAATCAGCTACTTTAACTTTAGAAGCAATAGGAATCTGACTTTCAAGTCCGGTTTCGAGGGCAAGTTGCTCAACTCAAGCACCAACGAAAGTCCCAAAAAGAATATAGAATTTTGTCCCAATCAAAGTCAAAAGATGGTCTCCCAAGCTAGAAGCAAGCACATAAGAACATATCAAAGCTAGAATCAAAGAATGTACCAACGAAAGTGAAAGTACTACCAAGCCCGATGGTTTAACTTGACAGGAGGGGCGGATGCTCCCAAAAACTTCTTTCTTGTAAGGAATTCACTAAGGAAGCAGCATCGTCCTTAACGGAGGATAGGGGCTTAGCTATTTATTCGAGTGGCTGTGTGAAGCGAATGGAACTTGTTAAAGAGTACAGTTGGACTAAGTGCCCTTTCCAGTCCTCTTTCACGCCACTCTTTCTTTTGCCCTGTATCTGTAGCTGCTTTTGTGCCAAAGGAAGAACTCTGGGGAAGGCAGGAACTTCCGGATTTACTGATTTAGGAGTTTTTCCCGCGCCGATCTGACTTATTTAGTTAGTTAGCTAAAACTCCGAGTGAATACCCTGTGAAATATGGATATCAATTACTTTTGAATGTGCAACTTGGCACCGGTGCTACTTTACTGGTTCTGCTCCTCTCCTTTACAGTAGCTTCCGTTGGTCGCCTCTCGTCTCGCTTATTTTATTCGATTTTCTGCTTCGAGTGAGTTCCACCCAATGGTATCCCACCAATCTCTTCCATCTTCACCCAATCCAGAAGGACTTTCACCCAATACAGCAGAATGGCTAATTCCAGAAATCGAAATGAGGAAAGATTTCTCTTTTACACGGTATGAACTCTTGAACTAGAACATATAATGAAAGCCAATCTCGAGATCAACCTTCCTAAATCGATTGTGAGACCTCAGCTGGTGGAAGGCTCACTTAATAAGGTTACTGCCCTGCCAACGGAGATCTGCTTGTCTTGTGGCCCTAACTGGAACAGAAAAGTCAGTTAAAAGAAAGGATGCCGGTTGATAGTTTAGCCTATACAGAACAGAGATGGGTAAAAAGGACCTTAAAGGAAGCTTGCTTAATCGTCCACTTGTAATTCCTCAGACAAGACAATCGATCCCTACTATCAAATCTGGAATGGAACTATACCATCTCGAAGACCATCGAATGCCCCTTTAGCCCGTGATTATAGTAATAGCCCTTGGTTCAATCCTTTCGTTCGTTGTAGTCCCTTTATTTTATCAGTTCTCGTCCTCCTCCTCTCTAACTGAAGCAGCCAGCTGTTGAGCCTTGACCAGGATATGGTGATATTCAAAGTTGGGAAATGCTATTGGAAATGCCCTTCCACAAGCGTACTCTGTAGCTACTACTTAGTACCTCCTTTCTGTCCGAGTCTCCCTTTCTGCTTCCGTACTTTCCACTGCTTTGCTTCTTCCTAGGGATGAGGTCTCGCTAATCCCCCCTTCCTAACAGCTTTCATGGAAGAATAGGCGCTTAGGCTTTTTTGCTAGGTGATTCAAAAGAAAAAGGTAAGCCAGCTGCATTCCGATCAAAAAGCGCAAGACCGCCCCTTTTGGTTAAGCAGCTGTCAAACCAAACTGAATTGAATGGCTTTCGCTGTCCGGTATGATTCCGCTTTCCTTCAACTCCATTTTCTTAGGTGGCTAAAGCACCGGGATCTCGTGCATTGACTTCTCTGCTCATTTCCCTTCGAGGATGGCTAGCTTTTGACTTCTTAAGCTAGAGCTAACTACCTTCCTTCTTCGCCTATAAATCGGTACCCTTGAGTCGAATGAGCTGCTTCATAACCATTTTCTTTCAACTTTCAAGTTCAAGGAAGAACCGGGAATGCTTTAAGACAGTCCTTTCTTTGACAGGGAGTCCCCTCTTGAGTTCGGGGTACGCAATGAGGTCGGGCTTTTATAAGAGCTCGGGGTTATAGAAGATTTCTTGCTGCCTTCCTTCCACGAACGGTAGCTGGACTAGAGGAATTCCCTTTTATCAACGAGTCGAATGGATAGATCTCTGATTCGTCTTCGCAGATAAGAGAAGGTGCTTTGTAGCGATTGACAATTTCATTGCCTTTATCATCTTTAGAACTATAAGCGAGATGAAGCAAGCAAGGGTCGTAGAGACCCGGCAGCCGAATTCTTTCATCATCTTTGGCTAGATAGCTTTGTCCATTACCTGCCTGTCAGCTAGGAAAAAATCGGATTAGGACTTTACCATCAATAAGGGAATAACTAGTTCCATGTTGGTACTAAGCTAATAATACGTCCATATGCGGGGGAGTAGCACTCATTTCCTTCTATTGGCCTATACTATTTTAAAGAGTTTCAAAGGAAGGAGCGAAAGATCTCACGATGCGCACTTACTAACAATCAGTTATTCGATAACCTATTGGTCTTATAAAGCTCCCCGCTCCCAGCTGCTATAGGAAGAAAGCTCGGTTGAATGTCGCATATCAGCTGTTGTCTTCTTCTAATTAGAAAAGTGAACAGCGGATCCGCGCCCGGTGCGTACTCCATTTCCTTCCTATTCTATTCCCAAGACCGTCCTTGAATAGCTAGGATTTACAGATGCCATCGAAGATGCAGCAGATAAGATCTGAGAATAGGACAAGCCGCCTTTCTTTCGTACCGGATGAGAATCCGA